TACCAAATGCAAGTAGATCGCTTTTTTTTCATTCCCGAGGAAGTGTATATTTTACCCGAATCTTCTTCCCTAATGGTACGGAATAATAGTATCGTTGGAGTAGATACACAAATCTCTTTAAATATAAGAAGTCGAGGGGGCGGATTGGTCCGAGTGGAGAGAAAAAAAAAAAAAATCGAACTTAAAATCTTTTCGGGAGATATCCATTTTCCGGGAGAGACAGATAAGATATCCCGACATAGTGGTATCTTGATACCACCAGGAACGGTAAAAACACATTCTAAGGAATCAAAAAAAGTGAAAAATTGGATCTATATCCAACGAATCACACCTACCAAAAAAAAGTATTTTGTTTTGGTTCGACCAGTAATCATATATGAGATAGCGAACGGTATCAATTTAGGAACACTTTTCACCGCGGATCTATTGCGGGAAAAGGATAATCTGAAACTTCGAGTTGTCAATTATATTCTTTATGGAAATAGTAAACCAATTCGGGGAATTTCTGACACAAGTATTCAATTAATTCGTACTTGTTTAGTCTTGAATTGGGATCAAGACAAAAAAAGTTCTTCTATCGAGGAGGCCCGCACTTCTTTTGTTGAAGTAAGCACAAATGGTCTGATTCGTGATTTCCTAAGAATCAATCTATTGAAATCAAAAATTTCATATATCAGGAGTAGAACTAGAAAAAGGGATGATCCATCAGGTTTCGGACCGATCTCTAATAATGGATCAGATCCCACCAATATTAATCCATTTTATCCCAGTTATTCCAAGTCAAGGATTCAACAATCACTTAAACAAAATCACGGAACTATTAGTACGTTATTGAATAGAAATAAGGAATGTCAATTTTTGCTAATTTTGTCATCATCTAATTGTTTTCGAATGGATGCATTCAATCATGTAAAAGATCACAATGTAATAAAAGAATCCATTAAAAGAGATCCTATAATTTCAATTCAAAATTCGTTGGGCCCATTAGGAACAGCCCTTCAAATTGCAAATTTTGATTTATTAAACCATTTCAATTTAATAACTCATAATCAGATCTCCATAACTAAATATTTGAAACTTGACAATTTAAAAGAGACTTTTCAAGTACTTAAATATTATTTAATGGATGAAACCGGGAGAATTGTTAATCCCAATCCATACAGTAAGAGTGTTTTGAATGCATTCACTTTGAATTGGTATTTTCTCCATCATAATTATCATCCTAATGATTGTGAATCTTTCTTCACAATAATTAGACTGGGACAATTTATTTGTGAAAATGTATGTATTGCCAAAAGCGGACCACATCTAAAATCGGGTCAAGTTATAATTGTTCACATTGACTCTGTAGTAATAAGATCGGCTAAGCCTTATTTGGCCACGCCAGGAACAACCGTTCATGGCCATTATGGAGAAATCCTTTACGAAGGAGCTACATTAGTTACATTTATATATGAAAAATTGCGATCTGGTGATATAACGCAGGGTCTTCCAAAAGTGGAACAAGTGTTAGAAGTACGTTCAATTGATTCAATATCGATAAACCTAGAAAAGAGAGTTGAGGGTTGGAATGAGTGTATAACAAGAATTTTTGGAATTCCTTGGGGATTCTTAATTGGTGCTGAGTTAACTATCGTGCAAAGTCGTATCTCTTTGGTTAATAAGATCCAAAAAGTTTATCGATCTCAAGGGGTGCAGATCCATAATAGGCATATAGAAATTATTGTACGGCAAATAACATCAAAAGTATTGGTTTCAGAAGACGGAATGTCTAATGTTTTTTCACCCGGAGAACTAATTGGATTGTTCCGAGCAGAACGAACGGGACGCGCTTTAGAAGAAGCCATCTGTTACCGACCCATATTATTGGGAATAACACGAGCATCTCTGAATACTCAAAGTTTCATATCCGAGGCGAGTTTTCAAGAAACTGCTCGCGTTTTAGCAAAAGCTGCTCTACGCGGTCGTATCGATTGGTTGAAAGGCCTAAAAGAAAACGTTGTTCTAGGCGGTATGATACCCGTCGGTACCGGATTCAAAAGATTCGTGCAAGGCTCAAGGAAACATAAAAAGATGCCTTTGAACAGCAAAAAGAAGAATTTATTCGAGGGGGAATTTAGAGATAGAGATTTTTTATTCCACCAGAGAGAGTTATTTGATTCTTGCATTTCAAGAAATTTCTATGATACATCAGAATAAGCATTTCTAGGATTTAATGATTCCTAAGAGCGGATTCATCCTTTTATTTTAATTAATCGTGGTCCTGTGATTTGTTTCATGTGATTTATTAATAGTAATAAAGAAAATAAGGAATAGAATGAAATTAATTGCTTGGATCGTATATCAACATCCAATCTCCGGGAAAATATAAGGTTCCATCGGAACAATTATTTATTTCAGGGTACCCCCTCTCTCTTTTTCTTTGTTTGAAAAAGAAAGAGAGAGAGAGGAAGTGTGGGTAGAAATGATAAAAAGATATTGGAACATTAATTTAGAAGAGATGATGAAAGCGGGAGTTCATTTTGGTCATGGTACTAGAAAATGGAACCCAAGAATGGCCCCTTATATCTCTGCAAAACGTAAAGGTATTCATATTACAAATCTTACTAGAACTGCTCGTTTTTTATCAGAAGCTTGTGATTTAGTTTTTGATGCAGCAAGCAAGAGAAAACAATTCTTAATTGTTGGTACTAAAAATAAAAATAAAGCAGCGGATTCAGTAGCCCGGGCTGCAATAAGGGCTCGATGTCATTATGTTAATAAAAAATGGCTCGGCGGTATTTTAACGAATTGGTCTACTACAGAAACTAGACTTCAAAAGTTCAGGGACTTGAGAATGGAACAAAAGACCGGTAGACTCAACCGTCTTCCGAAAGGAGATGGGACTCGATTGAAGAGACAGTTAGCTCACTTGCAAACATATCTGGGTGGGATTAAATATATGACAGGGTTACCCGATATTGTAATACTCGTTGATCAGCAAGAAGAATATACAGCTCTTCGGGAATGTATCACTTTGGGAATTCCAACCATTTGTTTAATTGATACAAACTGTGACCCGGATCTCGCAGATATTTCGATTCCAGCGAATGATGACGCTATAGCTTCAATCCGATTAATTCTTAATAAATTAGTATTTGCAATTTGTGAGGGTCGTTCTAGCTATATACGAAATTCCTGATTAATAATAAGATAAAGAAATTATTTTGTGAACTCCATATATTTATGGATATATAATCGGTTACTATTTGTCTATCGTGCAAAAGAGATAAAAATAACTAGCTATATTATGTGATTTGTTGATATTTAAAATATACAATTTTAGTAGGCAAATAAAAAAAACGATGGTTGAATCAAAATAATTCCTTTTAAAGTTTTCTTTCAGGGGGTAGTATGAATGTTCTATCATGTTCCATCAACATCCTAAAAGGGTTATATGATATATCTGGTGTGGAAGTAGGCCAGCATTTCTATTGGAAAATAGGAGGTTTCCAAGTACACGCCCAAGTACTTATTACTTCTTGGGTTGTAATTGCTATCTTATTAGGTTCAGCCATTGTAACTGTTCGTAACCCCCAAACCATTCCAACTGGCGGTCAGAATTTCTTCGAATATGTCCTTGAATTCATTCGAGATGTGAGCCAAACTCAGATCGGAGAGGAATACGGCCCATGGGTCCCCTTTATTGGAACGATGTTTCTATTTATTTTTGTTTCTAATTGGGCGGGTGCACTTTTACCTTGGAAGATTATAGAGTTACCTCATGGGGAGTTAGCTGCACCTACGAATGATATAAATACTACCGTTGCTTTAGCTTTACTTACGTCAATAGCCTATTTTTATGCGGGCCTTAGCAAAAAAGGATTAGGTTATTTCAGTAAATACATTCAACCAACTCCAATTCTTTTACCCATTAACATTTTAGAAGATTTCACAAAACCCTTATCACTTAGCTTTCGACTTTTCGGAAATATATTAGCGGATGAATTAGTAGTTGTTGTTCTTGTTTCTTTAGTACCTTCAGTGGTTCCTATACCTGTCATGTTCCTTGGGTTATTTACAAGTGGTATTCAAGCTCTTATTTTTGCAACTTTAGCTGCGGCTTATATAGGCGAATCCATTGAGGGGCATCATTAACGAATTTTGTTTTGAAATAGACTTTTTTATCTTATAGTCTAAGGCAATCTATTCTTGTTCAAGATAATCTACTTATACTTAGTGAACATAAATATACACATAAATAGAAAAAAAGTTTATAACGATCTAAAGGAATAGTAAAAACAAAAATAAAAACAAAAAGGAAAGAAATCTAAAAGAGTTTTGTCCTAAACGATCTTTTTCCTAGAATTCGTTTGAATCATTTATACCTTCGTCCAATCAATTTTTTTTTGGCTTGATTATTTTGTTCATTCAATTCCAATCCAATTTTAGGAGTCATAATCTGAATAAGAGTTGTTTCCAACATGTGATTAAAAAAAGGGGTTTTTTCTATAGAGATAGAGCTATTTCTATTTCACTCGGTTTTATTCAATTCAATAGATTGACTAATAATAAAATATTAATAAATTAAAAAAAAAATGGATTATTATTATTTACAAGAGTGAAATCAAACTAAGTTTATGGAATATATATATAAATAATGGAATAATGTCTATAACTCAATTTGCTTTTTGTGAATATTTCAGCATCTAAAAAATTCTTTTATTTTAGAATCCGATTGAATTTAAGATACGAATAGTTGGTTTACATTATGGAAGAAAGACGTGTATATGCAATATTAACTATTTATATAGTTAGATATTCGTTAAAAGATAGGTCGTCTAAAAGATATATCTAATCTGCCCTGGAGATTTCGATAGGGATTTCACTAAAAATCCCTCCTTTTCGTTTGGAACTGGTAATTCAATATTGAATAATTGAATAAAGAGATTAAATCAAGAAAAAGAATGAATAGTTCGAAATTTATTGGTTGATTGTATCATTAACCATTTTTTTTTTTT